GGCTTCCCTGCTCTCCTTTCTTCTTAAGAAAAAGCAATGGCATCGATGCCTTAACTGGAACGAAAACCGCTTCAAGGGAAAAGATCAAACACGAGGCGGGAAATGCCTCGCACGAACTATCTGATCAATTTCCTATCACAGGCAGCTAGCAAAGCCATCTTTGATCGTCGTGTACATGCTCCGTTACAGCTTCGTTCATGTGCCAATCAATTGACAGTGAAGCAGAGAGGGGGGTTTGATCGGGGATAGACGGGAATGGAATAAGGGATGACAGCCCTAGCCCTGCTAACTTAACTCTTATGATGATTCAATTGCTTACACCGGCTACTGGTTGAGCTGCTACGAAAGCAGTTACCTTTCTTACAGCAGGGCAGATGATTTCACAGTTAGCAAATCTTTCTTCTGAACTCTCACAAAAGAGCTTACTCTCTTTCGAAACACCTGATACGGTTAGATCTAATTCTAGCACAACCGATTCCTCTTCTGCCTTTTTACTCTCTCCTGCTCGTACATTAACTATATCTTATATGTAGTATTCCCCTCGTTTAATGGTTTATATATCCTCCAAGAGCGCTTATTCTCCATCAATGGCGATAATGCCGCATCGTTGAGCCTATGAATGTGCAGCCTACTCGGATTAAGGAAAATCCGGTGCAGTGCTTGCGATGCCCGCCTGATTTTCTTCTAGCTGGAAGCAGCCAATCCCATTCAAATTTAACCCTTAGGGCGGATCCTCCTCTCTCTACTGGGATTGACTCGCTTAGAAGGAGTCTCATTCCTTTGGTTTTGGTAAAGGCCCTAACTACAGCTCTCAGTAACTCCTTGTCTCATTGATCCAAGTCATCAAGGAAAGACAGTGAGGATCGGTACAAAAGGGAGGCGAGGATTCGTACTAAGAGCGGTTATTCCGCAGCGTATAGGGGATGCGTTAAAGAGCCGTTATGTAGCATCTGAGAACAAGAAAGCAGACATGCACACGAAAAGACTTGCAAGAGTAAGGTAAGGCTTGACTTTACTAGTCCTCTCGCTACGACCCTTACTCTTATAACGGGTTACACATGCCACCCGCTTGCTTCGCTTCAAGTTTGAATGCCCAAGGTTTAGAATCCATGTACAGTCCCAGTCACGAAGAAGCAGTCCCGTCCTCTCTTAATGAGATATCTCTATCTGTCTCGCCTTATCCTGCAAACAGCTTATTGGACAAGGCAAGGAAAGCCTAAACCGTGCGTACCCCTTACTCGTACAAAAACTATTTCATTGGCTTAATGGCAGCAGTAAGAGCGCATTCCTTGTCCGATTCTTTACTATGGATTCATGTGTCAAACAGCTCCTTCTCGGCATCAAGACCGACCCGTCGAAAACAGCCTAACAAGGCAAGGCAAGAACAGTAGATATTCCTCCAACAGGGCATTCGTGAACAAGAGGGCCTCACAGCTGATTCTCAAGCAGAAGATTCTTTAACTTCCCCTTCTTCCGAAAATCGTCCGCTGAAGGCCTAGACCCCAGACGCGAAAACAACTCGAAGAATCTATTTCAATCTACAATCCTAGACGCGACAGCAACCTAAAACGCGACATTCCTTGGGATCAGACATTGGTACCCCGTCTCAATCCCAAATCGTCTGGTAGTGGAAAATCGTTTGGTATTATCTCGATGGTACAAAGCGTCTGCTGTCAAATGGGATCCATTTCTTACTATTTTATATGTCACTTCGGAGCAAGTGAAGTTACTGCAGAATTGCTTAGACTTGCTTGATTGGACTAGCTGGACTTAGCGGATTTACCCCCTCTTGCTTTGTCTGCCCCCCTCTTTACCCCCATATCCCCGCTGCGTGGGCGTCCAGGAAGTAAACTCAAAACGAATATAAAACAACTTCTTAATGCTTTGGCCGCGGAAGAGGAAGAACAAGAGTCTGGTTGCGCTTCGGGACTACTTACCCTACAACTGTTAAATAAAACCCTCTTCCCTTAGTATAGTAAGCTTAGGGCTTCTTCCTTCCCCTCTTCACTTCTCTTCTTCACTTCTTTGTTTCACTAGATGGAACTCAAAAGCGTAAACTCAACTCGAACCTCTAGAGAGTGGGAATCAAACGCTTAGAGCTTGCCTTCTCTCTGTCCTTTTCCTTGCCCTAGGCGGGACAAGCAAATGCTTTCCTTTCTTTTCGGGAATATAATCAGGCTTCTGCATTTCGGTGTTCTCGTCAATAGAGGAGTTGGCTATCGTGGTATGGGGTTCGCGGACGGCGATCACACTTCTTCCTTGGGTATAAGTGGGAGTAAGGTCTGTAGAATCTTTCCCGCTAGGTCCCTTTCTCGTTCTTGAGCTAGACGACCTGCTATGAGGAATGCCCTTGATCTCACTCTCATATGAGCTAAGGGGTCAGCATAGATAGCAGCTCTTTTGTCCCTCGCGGGATCATTGCTTTGTTGGCAAGCTTAGACTTAGAAAAGAGAGGAGAGTTGGAAAGAGAGCTGATATGAGGAAGGCACATTTAGGGCTTTCCCTTGAAGAGTGCCGCTCTATCCTTAGTTCTCATCCTCGATTCCATTCTTGAACTGGACGTCTGCTCCGTACGGAACCCGGGGATAATCCTTATGTCCTTTCTTTGTTCTTTGAATGAATCTTGAATGGGAACTAAGGTAAAGAAACTGCTCTACTGGCCGATCTTTGCCTAGAACCGAAGCTGGCCTTTAGCTAGCAGACCATGTGCCAGAAGTCTATACTGGCGTTTCAATGGGTCAAGCAAGTCTGCTAGCAAGCCTGTATGCTATTGCCTTCTTCCTATATCCCTCTTCGGGCAAGCTATGAATTCCATTACCAAGCTAAAGAATATTATTCCCTTAGTTCTACCTACCACCTTTTCACACTCTATTAAGGGGCAGCATCCATATCAATTGAGAATGGTTTTTCTTTCTTTAAGTTCAGAAACGAAGATGACCTTTTCTCAGTGCTGGACCGTGCACCTTACGGGGTCCCCATGGAGTATTTGACCGTTGCGGGGCTCAGTCACTTTCACTTGTCAAGTGCCGTGGGTGGACCTCTATATGCAGACAATATGACTATTTCACGTCAAAGAATCTGCTATGCCAGGATTTGTGTGGAGTATGACTGGCTTCCGTCTTTTTGCAACTCCTTAGCAAGAAGGAAATTCCAGCTCCTTTACTTAGGGGAAGATACCAGCTAAAATTCTGATGGGGAATGTATCAGAGTGCAAAGGAAAGGAAAAAACAAGGCTGTTGCGACTGGAAGTGAGCGTCTTAGGATTTAGAATAAGGTTTAAGAGCCTATGCAGGAGATAGTTGATGGTTGTCGGTGATCAGTCAATGGAAGTAGTTGAGAATAGTGTAGGTGACTCTCATATCTCTTGTGGGGGTTCAACCATAGAAGAATGATTGGCAAAGCACTCGAACAAAGCCCTTAGCTTCTAACTGAATTCAAAAATGAAACTCCATTATTTTAGGAAAATCAAAATGGTAATTTCTATTTTGAGAATTTATTTTCGTATCGAATCCTTTTTTTTATCTGCAGGAGGTTTAAGGTTGCTGTTCAAGTTAGTGAAGTTATTTCATTAGTTTTAGACCTAACAAGAACGGAATCACGCTCTGTAGGATTTGAACCTACGACATCGGGTTTTGGAGACCCACGTTCTACCGAACTGAACTAAGAGCGCTTTCTTATGAGCAAAAAAGTTTATAAATAATAAGCCCTTTGAATATGAATAAGCGAGGCTTTCCCGATAGAAATATTTGCACGCGACAGGGATCCCAATTCCGTGTATCCGCTTAAGCAAGCCCTGCCGCCTATGGCTTCCACCCAGACAAAAAACGTGAGCGCCTAGCGCGAAAGGTTGCTTTACTAATATTATTCTAATAGTTAGCAAGAAGCAACGGCCTATTCTATTAGTAAATCGCTGCGCGAAGTTGCGCTAACGCGCATCCGTTTTCTTGCTCGTTAGCACTTTAGTTTGATTGCTGGGGCAACTACAGGCCAACATAGGAGTAGTGTCTACCCTACCTTTCTCTATTGTATAAGGAGGGAAGTGGAGCTGCTTCCATATGTAAACTCGTCCCACGCCACCCCAGTAGTGCTATAGGTATTCCTTAGTTAAACTTATTTATTTTTCATCGGGATCTTAGATTAGAGTTAGACTCTTAGTCTTATAGTTGGCTCAGAGCCTTCTTATGTTATGGGTCGGCCCCTCGCCCTAACATTCTAAGAACTATAATAACTAGAAAACCGCTAGGCCATATGAACTTTATAGGGAAAGGGGGGAAGGACGGCAAAGGTACAAAAACAAAAACTACATGGCATACGTACATCAAATGGTAGGGCCCATTACGAACAGTCATTAAGGCGATCCCCCAATCTCGCTCGCAGGTCTTTTCGACCATATTATCGACCACGATCGAATCCCGCCCGCATTCGCGGGATCGGGCGGAGGCCAACAATCAGTAGGGCAATAGCATAGCTATTATTGACCTGACCCCTCTCACAACCACAACAAGGCAGGCCTACTTTCTTCAAGATACGAAACGAGCAGCCGTTTCCGGCTGTCGCTATTGTATTTTAGGTGGAGTCATCAAGAGAGCTAAGAATCTTACCATTACTTAGAGAGGGGCAGCGGTACCAAGCTCCTCCGTGCTCGTAGGTTTACTCCCCTATGCATCCCGACTAAGGTCTCACAAACGTGCACTTCCCTTATGCATCCAGCCGCCTCACTAATGTGAATAGGTTATACAGAAAGGTGGGTTGGTTTTATACTCTTATGCGCCTTCCTTCTTCGAACCTTTTGGTATGTATTGCCCCCTAACTATAGATCAGATCCACCAGACGAGAAACTAAATTCTGCACTACTGCTGAGTCGTCGGACTTATCCACCAAGGGATTCGTGGAATTTCTGTGGATTGCGTTGGGGGAAATCTACCAAAGCTAGGCAGATAGATAGACTCTTTTCCCGCTGCTAATGGAGAGCAAGATAAAAAAGCAAATTTTTGAACTAGCGCCTCCTTTTGGGTATGCAGGTACTAAGAGTCCTCTCATTACCAACCAGCAGACATCATCTGGCTGGGTCTTGCCGGTATCAACAACGAGAAAAAAACAACCAAATGGAAACAGCAACTAACTATGGCTCTTGGCCCAGACAACGTCCTAGGCATAGGGGAGATCGGAGCAACAGGGAACGCCTAGACGACGTTGTTATTCCTGGGCTGCAGTAAAAGTAGATCGAGAGGTCGTTCCGCCCCTTGTCCCCGAATATGGGTAATAAATTCTCAACCTATGTTGCTCCAATCTGACCTAGCTGGCGAGCAATCCCAGTTCGCGACAGAGAACAAGACAGCAAGCGAGCGTACCTTTGTTCGCTTCTTCTCCACCAAGCACGGAAGTTTAAGGATAACTGTAGGTCGGTGGCTACCTAAGGAAACTCCGATTCGATCTGCCCCCCGGCTGGGAGGCATCTACCTCATCCCGATCACAAGGAGAGGTTCACCATGATGGGGGGTACTTTTTTTCCTTCCGGAAAGAATGAGATGCATAGGGGACCATCCTTTTGTTGCGGCATGCTCCTTAGATTGACTACGGATTCGCAGGGGGCCTCAGGCCCTACTTAGTTGACTGATAATGACAAAGGCTTGTGAAAAGGGCCTTTTCCTTTTTCAATAACCCATTCTCATTATCTTTCATAAGTAAAGTAGGCGAACCTATAGGTCCTTAGTAGCGTTGACAAAGAAGAACATGCGGGACAGCGAATCCTTTTATTATATAACTATAGTTTCATAATCAAAATTCTATTTTTTTTTTATGACTTCCACTTATCGATCCCGGCCCAGAAAAGTGACCGACCAAGGCCCTATTGATGAATGAAAGAAAGGGTTTATGAGCCCTGTAAGCCCACACCTATGTAGAGTAGATCGTTCAACACCTGCGGCACAAACCCATTTTCTTTTTGACCTATTGGTCCTAGTATCATAGGCGACCGAACGGCCGCCCCCTAATTACTAGACCAACCTGCTATAATAATTCCATAAACACCTAGCGAAGATATGGCAAACAAATAAAGTAGCCCTATGTTCGGATCTGACAATACCATACCATAATCAAAAGGTACAACGGCCCGAGCGACCAGACTTAACATAAATGTAGCCACTGGAGCCATTCTAAAAAGGGAGAAATTAGCACTACTTGGTGAAATAGGTTCTTTTAGAATCAATTTCAAACCATCTGCTAGAGGTTGTAACAATCCAAAGGATCCCACTACATCAGGACCCTTTCGACGTTGCACAAAAGCCATTACTTTACGTTCAGCTAGCACTAAAAAGGCTACTCCGAGTAGAAGTGGTAGAATTATTCCAAGTATTTCAGTTGGAACAGCAATGTACATTTTCTATTTTCTATTCACTCATGATCTGGCCTGGTCGACCCGATCATGATATTTCACTCATGATCTGGCCTGGTCGACCCGATCATGATATTTCACTCATGATCTGGCCTGGTCGACCCAATCATGATATTGAAGGATGGGACCTTTTCTCGATGGGTTTAAAACCACCTTTCTGGCTTGACTAAGCACCCTTGCGAGCATTTTAATCTTATTATATATATGCTAATACGATTTGAGGACTTCAAGTTGTAGGAAGCAATAGTGCTTTAAGGAGTAGAAGCTGCTCTGTTAGTGAAAGCGGTTAGTTTTAGTAGGAAAAGTATAGCGTATAAGGGGGTACCCCTCCTGAAACCTGGAGCTAGAGGGGCTTTTCTCTGTATGCACTAACGAGTATTCCATGCAGTAATGTTGGTTAGACGAAGACTGATGTATAATCTAAGATAGCGGACGATCATACAGACTCTTTTTCGTCTGCACCGTCTTATCAGTGAAAGGAAGCGCGCACTCTCCTTCTTATCTTAATAGTAGCCGCCCTTCCTTTGATATCTTCTGATATATTGAGAATGCTGCAGTAGTTTGCTTTCACTTCGTCATGGTGTGAGTGGTTCCGGGCTTATGTATCCACGATTTCATATTCCATTTTTTATTACTTGCCTCCCCCCTGACTTGGGGTTTTCCCTAGATGTCGTTGGATGAAAGAGGTGGTCGGATTACCTTTTCGTACGGTAACAAATCCCGCGCATATCTTCTTTGTCTGTCACACCGTACGTCGCCCGGCTTAGGGTAGGGGGCAGCTTCCCCAACAGACGTAGGTTGCGTATGAGCCTCCAGTAGGACTCTGGCACCCCAACTGTAGAAATGGGTCCCGAACTAGAGGTGGTTTGATGGGTGCTCTTTGGGTTCTTAGATCAGGCGGCTACTTTACTCACTTAGCACCCGTAGTAGGCGGGGGGAATCAACACCCCCCTCAACTGCCAATGGCCAAATCCTTACCCATACGAGAACTTGACTGAGCTAAATTAGCGACTTTTCGATCTGCTGTGGCCTACTAAAGAAACTCTAACCTTACAATGTTCATTATAGAATACTGCGTATCCATTTTTCCTTCCTTTCATTTCATAATACGATTAGCCTAATCTGCAAAGGTCGGTGAAATGCAGAAATGCAGGATGACCAAAAATGAACTCACGGAAATTCGATCAACTATTCCCATTTGCTTTTGACCTACTATGGTAGATATGACATCAAGCTCTATATTTAGCTATTAGCCTTCAGACTAGCACCATTCCTTGCTTCTTAATAAGAAAAGGGTAATGTAGAAATGATTGAAAAAAGGACTAACCCCCCTTTCGGAATCCACTCGAACGGAAGTTTGGTAAACTTTTGTTAAGTTAAAGCTAAAACAAGATATAGAATTGAATCTCACGGTTCTAGAACAGCAGCGGCTTACCAGCTGCTGAAAGCGGTTCCGGGCACCACTCGGGCAACTGACTGATCAGGGTCTGTCTCTCCAATGAATGGTTCTGCTCCTGTATTTTTCCCTAGCTATTGTTGCTTATACTCGGGTCGATCGGCCATAACCACTTCCAGCAGGAATCGCTACAACCGACGTTCTTTAATTCGGTAATCTAATGGAGGGGGAATGGTCGCCGGTGGGTCATTCGCTAGATCGAGATCGTAATCAACCGCATTGCACGAACTCTATCATAGATAGAGAGAGATCGAGGTACCAATCGACTGCATCTCTTTCCGGCTATTCAATAAAGTAGATGAGGGGAGTCCACTCCATACGCATCCACCCCGGGAGAAGGGTTTTGATCAACCAACCGCGCCCATTATATATATACCCCTCTCGATCCACCAATAGTGGGCATGAAGGATGGATGGGGAAAGAAGATCAGACTCGGTTGACTTACTCACTGCCGGCGAATTCCAGGGATGGCATTATTAACTAGACAGGCATGCATGGAAAAGAGGATTAGTTGACAGATAGTTTCTTAAATGCTCTACTTCTAGGCGGAAAGACATCGTGAGTCACGGGCGAGGAACCATTCTCCTCACCGGAGATTTAGTCAGTTAGGTTTCACCCGAGTGGCGGGATGGCACCCAATAGAGAAGGGGACCTCTAGTTAGGCAAGCACTGATGAGGGGGGCCTGTGGGTTAGTCCTTTCTGGTTCCCGCGAAACTAAGGTAACCACCGCAGAGGAGTCCACTGTGACAGCCACCTTCCTATGGCCCTCCATCCATGCTATCATCAAGGCATGGTACAGGGACCATAATTCAGCAGCTGTAACTGAGCATATTCCGAGGTTTAGGCCAAAGAAATGCTGGTGAAGGTTGTGAGGGATGAGTTGCTCCCACACTGGCCTTGCCATAGGGCAGTTTCTTATAATGTGTAGGCTGTTTTCCACTGGGAATTCACAGCTTTTTCACGAGCAATCAGTGGTTAAGTGCCTGGTGAGACGCACTTTATTTGTTAACAATCTGTCTTGTCTGGCTAGCCAAAAGCAGTGCTTTAGTTTAGGCGGGATCTTCCCCTTCCAGAGACTCGCCCACTCCGCCTCTTCATCACAACTTGCTTCTTCCTCCAAGAGATCATATGCAGCTTTTGAATGGAATTTGCCATTATTGGACCATAGTATCTGGGCAGCTGTCCTCTGTGGATATATGGATGGCACGTATTATACATTTGATCACATCTTCAGGTAACCAATAAGAGAAGCTTTCCTAGTTCCAACTGCCTCTTCCATCTTCCCAGATTTGAGAGTCCATTATAGTGCCCAAAGCGCAGGCTAACAACGGTTGGTCCCCTATCCATTCCAGAACTTTTTTGTTTTACCATCTCCCACAATCCACTTCCTCAGCTGGTTAGTTCCTTTCTTCAGCAACTCTTGACCCCTGAGAACGCTCCTCTATGTATATGAAGAGTTAGAAGTGGCCTTGCATTCCAGCAAACTTTCATTCTGTGGATACTTTCCTTTTAGCACTGCAGCCCATAATGAGTCTGGTTCAGAGAGGATTTTCCGTCCCATACGTGCCATTGAGGCAGTGTTGACCTTGCTCATGCCCCTTAGGCCTAGGCCCCCTTCCTTTTTTGCTTTACACACCTTATCCCAAGCCACTAAATGTTTCCTCTTTTTGTTATCCTTGTTCCCCCACCCACACAAATCTGCAGTTCCTCCTATCTATTTCCTGGTTTATGGCTTCCGGAATACGCGTTGTTTGCATGGTGTATACAGGTATAGCAGAGGTTACAGACTGAACCAGCAATGTTCTTCCAGCCATAGACAACTGCTCTGCCTTCCATCCAGCCAACCTATCTTGCACTTTTTCGAGTATGTGGTAGTAAGTCGTTTTACAGATCCTCTTGTGTATGAGGGGTACTCCCAGGTACTTGCCTAGGTCTGCAGTGAGAGGAATTTGACATCTAGCACTGATCTCCCGAGCTGTAAGCTTGTGGAAGTTGGGTGAAACAAACAGTTTTTCTTTGGCAGGGATGATCACCTGTCCTGAGATGGCACAAAAGTCATTTTAAAACTCCATGATAACATAAATCTGGCTCTTAGAGGCTTCGGCAAATAAAATGAGGTCGTCTGCTTTTCTAAACATAATACAAACAGGTAGGGGGACAAGGGATCCCCCTGTCTTAGGTCCCTGCCAGGTGTGAAAGATTTCGTAGTTTACCCATTCCATAGAACTGAAAGCCTTGTGGTAGTGATACATTCCATTATCAAGGAAATCAAATTCTGAGGACTGAAAGCCTTAGCAGTTTTATTATCCATTTCGGGTTGTGATCGTATTTCCGTGACTGGCACTTAGATACGGAAATTAGCTCCTACTCCTCCTCCTTCTCACTACGAGATAAATAGAAAGCAACAATCTAAAGCATTGGTACCGCCCATTGGAATGCCTCTTTCTCACAGGCCGAATTGAGGAGTCTTTCATAAGTTGACTCCCGTCCCTCAAAAGACGTTCTCTACGGAAACACCAGTTGCGGAACTGAAAGCGAAGAAAGCTTAACGCAAGCAAGATAGGTAATCAAGCAGCAATCGAGAGCCGAAGGTCTGATTCCACCTAGTGGCGAATTCAACCAACAGAGAAAGCAACCCGCTGCCCTTCTCGCGTAAGGGCTGAGGTAACGAGTGAAATAGCTCGACTATCAGGAGAGGTGCGTAGCCCGGAGGAGCAAGAAAGAAAGAACAAAGAAGCAAGAATGAAAGAAGCAAGCTACGATTCAGACTAGAAGATCCTACGATGTTCAAGATCGATTTATGATTGAGAAGAAGATGAGTTCCTCACCATGCCATCATCAATGACCCAATTGAGTGATCACTTCTTAACCTTACGCCGAGAGAACCGAAGCAAGGGACTGATTGACCGTTGGGTTCCGGGGAGAGTCAGCAACGGAAGAGAGAGATTCTGAAACCATCTTAGATGAGTTAGAATCTGCTGAACCGGACACCTCTCTCTATCCCACGGCACTCAAAGCAGATCTGGCTGTACCAAAACAACCTTCACGCAGGCCAACTAAAAGCTTGTTGGATTGTCAAGGAGAGAAAAAGGATGAAGAATCTCCAAACGAGCAAGCACGCTAGTTGATGTAGGTGGTAACGGGCGAACAAAGACTAGGCCAGGGGTAGAAGCATAGCAGGAGTCCTTAGCAAGAACAAGACATAGGATTCTATATTGCTGCAGAGCTACAACTTCAATCCATTTCCTAGTTACAACAAGGCCAGCAATAATATGTTCTTTCTTTTGTGTTGGTAGTTTCCACCGCCTGTCCAGGTCCGAGCCCTAGCGAGTGAACGCGCCTTTGGTAGGATTGGGTCACCCTTTACCTAATCGTTTGGTGGATCTACTTATAGGATCTGATGAGCCCACTTCTTTTCTTCTTAGTAGATGGATACTCCTTGCTAGGCTCGGCTTGTTCATTCTTAGGCTTAGGAGCGGGTTTGACTCGAGCCTTAGATTCCCGGTTAGGGTCGACTCTCGCTTCCATCGAAAGCCTTGTTTGCGTTCCAGCTCCTCTACCTACTCTTTCTTTTTAGGTAACAACGGAACTTGAGCTTGCTCCTATGCCATGGCTTAGTGACAAGTAGTACCAGGATTCCGCTCCCAGGTCCATCTGACTGACGGGCTGGCTGGAAAGGCATCAACTGAGCTAAGCCTCCCTAACTTAATTTCCGAAACTAGATGTCCGGCTCAGGCAACCTCATCAATGCAGAGTTTTACCCTGTCTTTGAACAAGTTCATCCAACTCTTTCCTTAGTCCTATGCCAGAGCAGATTGGTCTTTGAACACTGTACCAACTGAGCGGACACAGATCACGATTCAATGTCTGTATTTCCCGTTGCTAAGTCAAGCCAGTCTCTCGACTCGCGAAATTACATTGTACCCGCCCCCTTTAAACAAATAATGATAGATACGACTACTAGCCTTTCCACCTTCCTCTATGACTACTCACTCTTGGCTATTTAATTTAAAGTCAGTGAGGAGAACGGCATTTCTTGAGGGTGAGGGCTAACTTTTCAAAAGCATCCATTTCTTCCATTCATTCCTTCCTTAGGTTAGGAATCATCTACTAGCTTCTAAAAGATAGGATTCTATGGTGCTAAAGAGCTACAACTGGATCGGCACAAGGAAAGTCGCGCCCGGGCCTGTTCAATGCAAGCACCTTTCTATAGTAGCTGCACCCTCGGACTTTAGCCCCCTCAAGCTTCTTAGCTTTCGATCTCTGGCTACGAGGTATACGTTCTTTCCTTCTCTCAAGTTTCATGATTCCTGATCTCTATCGGACTACGCGTATGAGTCCTGCTATCGGACTACTACTATTGAATGGCTCCTTTGCTCCTTCTATTTGTATATGTTGTTTTACCCTCAAGCTTAGGAGCTCCTTTTCCCTTTCTCGTCTTTCATGACTCCTTTAGAGAGAGCTCTTGTTTTCAAGATGGAAGAAGGACTTTACTTTAGGGGAATAACCTATTTCGTATTCGCCGATCGGAGAAGAAAAGGAGAAAGAGCTTTACCTAACCTAAAGGGTACTCCGAACGATGGTAAGTAAGCGGTCTATGAAGACCACCCAGCTTTTAGGGTTGTCCCTCGGTTCGTAAAAGGGATTGA